TAATTGAACAAACATTGAATAAGACAGTACCTGAAGGTTCACAAGCGGCCGAATTTTTATTCCATAAGGGCTTATTCGATCTAATCGTACCCCGTAATCTTTTAAAGGGCGTTCTGAATGAGTTATTTCAGCTCCACGCTTTCTTTCCTTTGAATCAAAAATCAAGTGTAGCTTTAAGTTAATTAATTTTTATTAAAGAAAAAAAAAAATTAAAGTTCAAATAGTTTTTTAGCGAACAAGTATTCAGTTAGCGAAATCAAAAGCAAAATAAAATCCGAAGAGTGGATTTTTTGTGACATAAGCGTAATAAGAAAAAGATAAAAAAGAAGAATAATAAACAAGTGGATTAGCATACATATAGTTCAGGTAGAAAACTGAATAAGTCCATTTACTTAGTTCTACACTCCTTAGTATTTTATTATATATACTCACTTATAAATACTTAGTATAATTATATAGGAATTATAATGATTATAAGATATCTTTCTAACAATATAAATAACAAGAAAAGGTAATTAAAGATTAATATAAATAACAGGTACAAATATTAAATCGAGGCGTCCATTCTATGATAATTCTTAATAACTTACCTTCTATTTTTGTGCCTTTAGTAGGCTTAGTATTTCCGGCAATTGCGATGACTTCTTTATTTCTTTATGTTCAAAAAAACAAGATTTTTTAGATCCGATGGGGGGTAAATTTCATCTATTTTTTTTCACGATTTAGACTTAGATCATAACATAGATCTCTATTTAATAGAATATAATATAACATATGGTTTCTTTCAAACAAAGAGGAAAGGGTTCTTTTGCAGATGTAAATGTGCTATATAAGTAAATGACCTGTTTGAAAAATTTGGAGTGAATGCCTGACAAAGCCAATGGATCCATATGTGTGTAGATAGGAGATCATATGAGAAGGCTCTTAGATCTAACGAATTCGATGAATTCTTCCTAAAGATTCACATCATAATAGTGCGAGTTGATGAAAGTTACTTTTGAAACAATATAAAGTAAAGTCAAATTCTGTTGGGCTAGTCTCCCACTTCCAATAAAACGCAACTGGATCGAGTATGAATTGGCGATCAGAACATATATGGATAGAATTTATAGCGGGGTCTCGAAAAATAAATAATTTCTGCTGGGCCTTAATACTTTTTTTAGGTTCATTGGGGTTTTTGTTGGTTGGAATTTCCAGTTACCTTGGCAAAAATTTGATATCTTTCTTTCCGTTTCAGCAAATAATTTTTTTTCCACAGGGGCTCGTAATGTCTTTCTATGGGATTGCTGGTCTATTTATTAGCTCTTATTTGTGGTGTACAATTTCGTGGAATGTCGGTAGTGGTTATGATCGATTCGATAGAAAAGAGGGAGTAGTGTGTATTTTTCGGTGGGGATTCCCTGGAAAAAACCGTCGCATCGTACTCCGATTCCTTATGAAAGATATTCAGTCTATCAGAATAGAAGCTAAAGAGGGTATTTCTGCTAGGCGTGTCCTTTATATGGAAATCAGAGGCCAGGGAACCGTTCCTTTAACTCGTACTGATGAGAATTTGACTCCACGAGAAATTGAGCAAAAAGCTGCGGAATTGGCCTATTTCTTGCATGTACCAATTTCTTAGTAAGAGACAAAAAACCCAAAAGTCTTTTTTTTCTATAGCAAAATTTCATTTTAAACTCAAATTTCTTCACAATACTAATACTGATGAACAAAAAAATATATACGGAACAATTAGAAAACAAAGCTTTTTTGTCCGAAAAATTTTTTATGCGTATGTAAATTCAGTAACCAGTAAGTAATTGAAATAATAGACTCATCTCATAGATCAAGAAAATAAAACAGTTCGGAATAAGATCTAGAATAAAGAAACTCTCTTTTTCTTTTCAATATTGGATTAGATATCAATAGATCATATCTTGTAAAAAATTTCCCCTTTTTTCGCCAATCAACGTTTCTTTTTTTCCCTTTATTTGTGCTCCTTAATGAGCAAAAGATTGGACCACTCGGGCCACTTATAATGATAACTTTGAACGAAAACTTTTCCGTCTTATTTTGCTTTTGCCACTCATTTTTGATCATCATGTCAAAATATTCTTCAGAAATCCCTCTCAATTAATCTTGTAGACTATGGTCAATTGGCTAATTTTTTGTCGAAATATTTGTTATTTTGATACAAAGTAATTCTTTCATCTCGAAATCGGAATTTGAAGTAGCTCTTCGGGCATTCATTGAAACGAGAGAATTACTGCCAATTTGAACAATTGAGATATCCGGAAACAATATTTTTTTTTCATTCGTGTGTTCTTTCTTATTGGGAGGCAATTTCTGTATTCTTTCTAAATTCTAAGGACTAGCCACTGACTCACAAATAAAAAACAGGTAATAGGTTCATAGCTTCGAGGCCTTGTAATAGAACTTATGCTTGATAGAAATTTTAAATTGACGAATAAGGTGGGTTCATTACAAATTCACAGACGAAAAAATGAAAAAAAAAGCATTAATTTCCCTTCTATATCTTACATCTATAGTCTTTTTGCCCTGGTGGATTTCTTTTTCATTTAATAAAAGTCTGGAATCTTGGGTTATTAATTGGTGGAATACTAGTAAATCCGAAACTTTTTTAAATGAGATTCAAGAAAAGAGTATTCTAGAAAAATTCATAGAATTGGAGGAACTCTTTTTTTTGAACGAAATGATAAAGGAATACCCGGAAACAAATCTACAAAAGTTTCGTATCGGAATTCACAAAGAAACGATCCAATTGATAAAGATGTACAATGAGGATCGTATCCATACGATTTTGCACTTTTCGACAAATATAATCTGTTTCGTTATTCTAACTGCCTATTCTATTTTAGGTAACGAAGAACTTATTATTTTTAATTCTTGGGTTCAAGAATTCCTATATAACTTAAGCGACACAATAAAAGCTTTTTCTATTCTTTTGTTAACCGATTTGTGTATAGGATTCCATTCACCCCACGGTTGGGAACTAATGATTGGCTCTGTCTACAAAGATTTTGGATTTGCTCATAACGATCAAATTATATCTGGCCTTGTTTCTACTTTTCCAGTCATTATCGATACAATTTTAAAATATTGGATCTTCCGTTATTTAAATCGTGTATCTCCGTCACTTGTAGTGATTTATCATTCAATGAATGACTGAAAAATACCGACCCAATTAGAATGTTTGTTATTTTGTACATAAGCAAAACATTCAAAATCCTCTTTTTTCTATACATCTAAGAGATTCGGTTCGAACTTTTACTATATTTTAGTAAAAATTATTCAGTAAATAGCAGGATCGTGGATAGGGAAGTATACTAGCGACCCACCTAATTTTATTGTAAAAATTTTCGGGATCAACGATTGGACCATGCAAACTAGAAAGACCTTTTCTTGGATAAAGGAAGAGATTACTCGTTCCATTTCCGTATCGCTCATGATATATATAATAACTCGGGCGGGCATTTCAAACGCATATCCCATTTTTGCACAGCAAGGTTATGAAAATCCGCGCGAAGCAACAGGCCGTATTGTATGTGCGAATTGTCATTTAGCTAATAAGCCTGTGGATATTGAGGTTCCACAAGCGGTACTTCCTGATACTATATTTGAAGCAGTTGTTCGAATTCCTTATGATATGCAACTGAAACAAGTTCTTGCTAATGGTAAAAAGGGAGCTTTGAATGTGGGGGCTGTTCTGATTTTACCCGAGGGATTTGAATTAGCCCCTGCTGATCGTATTTCGCCAGAGATGAAAGAAAGGATAGGTAATCTGTCTTTTCAGAATTATCGACCTACTAAAAAAAATATCCTTGTGATAGGTCCTGTTCCTGGTCAGAAATATAGTGAAATAACCTTTCCTATTCTTTCTCCTGATCCCGCTACTAGCAAGGATGTTCGCTTCTTAAAATATCCCATATACGTAGGCGGAAACCGGGGAAGGGGTCAGATTTATCCCGACGGGAGCAAAAGCAACAATACGGTTTATAATGCTACAGCAGCAGGTATAGTAAGCAAAATCATACGAAAAGAAAAAGGGGGATATGAAATAACTCTAACGGATGCGTCAGAGGGACGCCAAGTGATTGATAGTATACCTCCAGGACCGGAACTTCTTGTTTCCGAAGGCGAATCTATCAAACTGGATCAACCATTAACGAGTAACCCTAATGTGGGTGGATTTGGTCAGGGGGATGCGGAAATAGTACTTCAAGACCCATTACGTGTCCAGGGCCTTTTGGTCTTCTTGGCATCTATTATTTTGGCACAAATCTTTTTAGTTCTTAAAAAGAAACAGTTTGAGAAAGTTCAATTGTCCGAAATGAATTTCTAGATCTACGAATTTATCAACATCAAGTTCTTTTTAAGAACTAAATTTGTGTTGGCAATTTTGTATGATAAAAAAAAGAATTGTGAAAAATCTTTTGCTTTTGTTTCTATTCTTTTTGTATCAGATTTTTCGAATTACTTTTCCCGTATTGGTATTGCTAGTCATATACATACTATATCCCTCAATTTTTGAATTTTTATTTAAATTTTAGCGGTGTAATTATGTCACTCTTGGTAAATTTCACTGTCATCGAATGTATCAATCGTTTTTCTATTCTAATAGAATCCAATTCGACTAGATATTAAGTACAAAATAAGTAAGTGGAAAAGCAAAGGGAAAATCAACGAAACAAGGGATTCTAGGAGGTATTATTCTATTCGTCTTCCTAGTCTTCGACACAAGAAAAGGATGTGAAAATTCCTTTTCTTGTGTCGAAATAATAATGATTCTTGATCCTACTCGTAAAAGATTCATATTCATAGTTTGCCCGGTTTCTCACAATCTCGTTTTTGATTTTATACTTATAAATTTCTTTTTACGTATAAAGAAATTCCATTTAGTACATCATATAATTAGTACATCATATAATTAGTACATCATATAAATAGTAGTGGACAAACAAAAAAGGGGAAGTTCTTTGAGCAAATAGAACTTCTTCAAT